CTTCCTATCCTATGAACTTTAAGGTGTATAAAGTTTCATACTGTATTCTTTAAGCAGAAGCGGGGCAATGGAGATTCTATTTAACTTAGATTGATCTAAGTCAAAAGCAAACCTACATCAGGATAACCCTTCTTTGAAACACTTTGGTAGTGCTCTCGGATCGGAATCAATAAATCCGAGCACATAGAGCCATTTTGTTATCTTTCTATCAAGAGAATTATGGTAGACTAACTGATTATTTATATCAGTTAATGAATGAGCCCAATGCAAAAAAAAAAAAAAAATGCATGTTGGGTCTTTGAAAAAGTTCGAATCATTTTGATAATAAAAAGTTTGAGCTCTTTTACCGAGAAGGTCTACGGTTCGAATCCGTATAGCCCTAAAAAAAATTCAAATAAAAAAATTCTTGTTTTCATTTCTTCATTCTTTTTTTTCTTTGTTGTTTGGAACTGGTCGCTTGGGGGCGATTACTTGGTTCATCAAAAAAAAAAACCATTCTCATAAGCTTGCTCGCAACAATCATTCAGGGCCGAGACATAAAACTGAAACCAAAAAAATCACATTTCAGTAGGTAAATCCAATTTGTATTTGTTCGAATCTTGGTTAAGCAAACCATAATTTCTTCATTCCTCTTCATAGGTCAATCAATTACATATGAAATTTCCTCCCCTCCTGCCCGTAATTAACAAGTTAGTGAGACTTTTTTCTTTATCTTTTTGCTACCTATTCAAGCCTAATGAATTTTTCGAGGTAAAATCGTGACATGAACTCGATTAAAAACACATTCCAACCTAACCCAACCAAACCCCAATCCTCTAGTAAGTTACACGAGTTTAAGAACCACGTACTGTATTTATGGACAAGTTCACAAGTCGAAGTTTGAAAAATGAGAAAATCTTTGAAAACTTTCATTGTTAACATTGTAAAATAGGTTTTTGGCATACTTCATGTACTTCGTAAAGAAAAAAAGGAGTTCTTTTTGCCGTATTCAATATCAATTCAATATCAATATAAAGAATAGAAAGATAAAGTAAACAATATACTTCTTATATTCTTATTAATTCGTATTCCTTATTAATATTAATATTAATTAATATTTCGAATTAATAATAAATAATACAAATAAAGAATCCAAAAATAATATAAAGAATCTAAAAATAATATATAAATCTTAACTTAATATATATATAGATTAATTAATATATATATAGATTAATTAATAATCTAATCAATAATATAGTAATATACTAAAAAATGATAGTATAATATAGAAAATAATATAGAAATTAGTAAATGATATAGAAAACTAATATAGAAGTTTATATAGAAATTATTAATATATTAATGATTTTATTAATATATATCATAGTAATAGAAATGGAATTTTTTTTTTACTCTAAAAAATATTTAATAAATTGAAAATAGAAATTAATAAATAAAATAGTAAAAAAAAAAATAGTAATAAATTAATATTATCTATTTTAATATAGAATCAAATATAGAATAAATATTCATCGAATATTAATAGAATAGAATTCTATATATAATTAATATAATAATTTAGAATTAATATAATAATAATAATTAATAAATAGTTTAAATAATTTTAAATAATTAATTAAATAATTAATAGTTTAAATAATATTTTCAATTTCTACATAAATTAAAAAAGAAAAATTGAAATTTTCTTTTATTAAATATTTAATTTCGAATTAAAAAAAAAAAATGAAAATAAGAATTTGGAAATTCTACTAAATTTCAATAAATTCTACGAAATTTCAATTCTATTAGAAATTTAGAAATTCTAAACAACTAAACAAAAAATGAAAATTCTATTTTGAATTCCCCCCATTTTTTTAGAAAGAATCCGAAGTAAAAGGCGAGAGGAGCGTCTTCTTTATACTATGGCAATATCGAATAACAATATCGAAAAATTAAAAAATTGAAGTAAACATAATAGAAAAAATCGATAAATCTTGAAAAGAGACATGTACCAAAGCAAGCAAAGAAACTTGGGCGCTTGAATCAATTTTTGTTTTGACTAACTGGTTATGGGTGAGTTATTAAGTTAATTCCAATTCGACTCGATTAATCTAGTATATTTTCCACATTCATAGGAGTGCGCCTATGTTTCTGATTTACGAATATGATATATTCTGGGCGTTTCTAATAATATCAAGTGTTATTCCTATTTTAGTATTTCTAATTTCCGGAGTCTTATCACCGATTAGCAAAGGTCCGGAGAAATTTTCTAGTTATGAATCGGGTATCGAACCAATAGGCGATGCTTGGTTACAATTTCGAATCCGTTATTATATGTTTGCTCTAGTTTTTGTTGTTTTTGATATTGAAACAGTGTTTCTTTATCCATGGGCAATGAGTTTCGATATATTGGGGTTATCCGTATTTATAGAAGCTTTGATTTTCGTGCTTATCCTAATTGTTGGTTCAGTTTATGCATGGAGAAAGGGAGCATTAGAGTGGTCTTAGCTCTTGAAGA